TTTTGCTATCTCTTCAACTACAAAGAAGTCCCCTGAAAATCCAAGGACATCCTTGAATAGGAAATAGAGTGGATCTGTAGGGTCCCAAATGAATTGGCTTGTTCAAAAAGGCCTTGTTCTTTGCTTTGAAAGATCAATCTCGTGGCTGATACGGCATAGGTTCACTCCCATCCGACTCTTCATCCTCTTCAAACTCATCCGCTTCATCATCTTGAAACTTATCTGCTTCATCAGAAATGCTCCACTTACCCCAAAATGACCTGAACCAAGAGGTAAATCCCAACTCATTGGGCCTTTCGATCCAATCAATTCAAATCGCAAGTCCTAAGGTTGCCATATTCTAGGAGCCAAAACTATGTGATTGGCTAACTCCGCTTTCCCCTCAAAGGACTTTCCACTTCATAGCTTTCATAGAAAAATCTGTGATCAAGGATAGAACAAAATCCGTTTCGCATCATATTTTTTTAAGGGATTCCTTGATTCGGCCCGATGAAGCAATATCAATCGATCATTATCAAACGGACTGCAATCTTTTTCTGTAAGTGAGGATCCTAATCGAGCGCTTTCTACTTCTCAGTAGGCCATGAACTAGCTCAGAATCCATTCTTACCGAGTCTACCACCATAAGAGATCCCATTTTTTCTCGAGTCCAAAAAGATCTTGAACGACCGATCCGGTAGAACAACTCAAAAGACAAAGAAGTATCGTTAATTGCTTCATGTTCATTCCAAGTTCGAAGTACCATTTAATCACATTAAGGCTCCACTGCCTAACATAATTTCATTTCATCCGATTAAGATAAATATAAGTTCTATGAAGCCATTACTTAGAAGTATACTTTGTGCAGCAGCCCTTCCTATCGGATCGAAAAGGACCCCATCACACCGACTTACACAGGCTTGCAAATCCAAAGTTTGTCTATGAAGAGCGAATCGAATTGTATTAGTCTCTAAAAATTTTTCTTCTGTTGTGGAATTCTTCTGTTGTGGAATATTAATCGAAATTGATTGATGATAGGGCCTCAGCGGTAAGTGCTAGAAGATCTCGTGTACCGCAACCCATGATTATAGACCCAACTCTGTTAGTATGGAAATCGTCTTTTCTAAGTCCCTAGTCGATGCAAGAGTGAAAGTGAAAAAGTACTTTTGTTGTTGTAGAATAACATGCCTGCGTGTCTTAATGCACGTATTAAATTTATTCGAAGCTATTAGAGTGAGATCCACTTTGTCAGGAAGATGAGTCGAAAGAATAATAACAAGAATATTTCGACTTTCTCAATTCCTGGAGAGATGGTTCGTTAATATACCGAGGGGTAAGAAGTCCTTCGATCGACTTCCTCACACACAGATCATGAATGTTTGAAATCCAGATTATTCAAGGAGACTCAGGAGAGATTGCTTTTGCTAATTCGAATTGAAGATTGATATCAAATCGATCCATTTTCGAGATCGTAATCGTCTCCATAGTCTATCCCTCTACCATAAATCAAGCTAGCTACTCCAGCCCCGTCTCAAGAAGGTCAAGATCAGCTAGATCGTTCCTTTTCAACAATCTGGCGAGCACCCTCAGCAGGATCGGATCAACATAACATAAGGAATCTCAGGATCTATGTGCTCAGTCTCCTCGTCAATACTATCATCATAAATAAATCTCTGGGATCCTGGAGGATGTTCACAAATAACCTAATGAAAGAAAGACAGGAGTTTGTCGCCGAGGATTTGACTAAATAGAATCGTCCAGTTCCTATAGAAGAATCTATCACTAAAATACCCGTATGAGCGGTATAAGGCTAAGCGGAGCGAAAAAGGTTTTGGTTTTTCAAGAGATGGTAAATCAAAACGATTAGCCCGACACAAGGTTTTTGAATAAATGATTGTCTCCTAATGAGCAAGGGATATCTGCCTTTCTACTAAAGAGGATGTATTGAACTCATACTTCACATAATTCATTAGCGACTTTCTATGAATGTGAACTAAGTATCGTAAGTAACTTGCTACCGATTGTTCCAGCATTTGAAAACCAGAATCATTGTTTGAGAAATGATCAATATGAGTCAGACTCAATAAAAATGAATCAATCCTTTTTTCTGTCGTGAGGGTGGAGAACTCTATCAAGAAGTCTATGTCGTCAGTTTCAATGAATTGACTGTCCAGGAGCCAGGATCCTATTTTGTTATCAATCAAATCTTCGTCCACATTCATGTCTTTTCCTTTTGTTAGCAATGAATAGATCTCTTTACTTGCATGACTTAGATGTCTTGTATTTCTCGAAAAAATGATTCCCTTGATGCGATTTGGTATGGCGCTTATAAAATCGGGGATATCGATGAGAAGATTATTCAGAAGCATATTCCAATATTTGTTATGCAAACTTATTGATTTGAAACCATCAGCGGACCTTCATTACCACTCAATAGCATGTCAACGCCAAACTCACATATTTCATCTAATAGATCTAGAACAATTACAAAGAAACCAGTCAAATAGAGATTTTTTCTTTCGACCATATTTCGATTGTTAATATTAGTTAATATTAATAGGATAAATAACGAACAATACTACAAAAAGTATTCCACCGAAATATCAATTGTTTGTTGAACCTTGTGAATTGCATGAAAGTAGGATACTCCAAATTCGGGCGTCAAAGGGTTTTGTAAAACTTTCTTGGTAAAAGAACGTAAATGAAAGATCCCACTAAATTGAATTCGATCCATGACTCTGATACATAATGACAATTTTTGATCTCGTTCAATATCTCTCTCAATTCGAAAATCCAGAATGTTTATTTTAATTGATGTCTTTTTAGCATTTCTACCTCCCACCAAAAAAAATACTAAAAAAATCCAAATAAAATAAAAACCAATGTTATGTTAATTAGATTGATTTAGACTACAAATTTCATTTTAATTGGAATTTGGTTATTCACCATGTATAAGGATCTCCACTAAGCATCCATGGCTGAATGGTTAAAGCGCCCAACTCATAATTGGAGAGTTCGTAGGTTCAATTCCTACTGGATGCATACTAATGGGACCCTCTACTATGTCTGTTGAAATCGGCTCTGTATCCTATTGGTATTTTATTAAAAATATTGCAATGAATATTGCTGACTTACTTGATCTGTATTACTTATAGTTTTCTTGTTTGTAGACAAGGCGGATTCCAAATTGTCAAGTCATTCAATACTACGCACATTCTTCTTTATCCATTCTCAACTTAGTGGAATTCTCAAGTGCATGATCCACCCTAGATCTCCCCTGTATATCTACAACATAATTTGCAAAAGGTATATAAATTCAAAATAAATACAAAACGCAAAAATGTAAATACAAGACTACTAGAGTCGTAATACAAAAGGGGTAATAAAGTAAAGGAGCAATGCGCTCTTCTAAGTTCTATAGAACAAGAGGTTATTGCTCCCTGACTTCATTACTTTGTCTTTTATTTTCACGATTATTAATTATTTGCAGCATCCAAGATATATCTTACTATTTATTTTATCAAAAATTTTATTAGTATATTCTTTTTTTAATAATACAAAGACGTCGAGTTCTCAAGTGCATGATCCACCATCAATATTATTGAATAATATTGATTCTATATAATAGCTATATAGAAATAAATATAATATAATAGACAGAATCTAGAACCTATGGAAACCTATTATTCTATGTAAATTTAAATCAAAAAATAGTAAAGGAGCAATGTACCATGGATGGAATCAAATATGCAGTATTTACAAACAAAAGTATTCAGTTATTCGAGAAAAATCAATATACTTTTAATGTCGAATCAGGATTAACTAGGACAGAAATAAAACAGTGGGTCGAACTCTTCTTTGGTGTCAAAGTAATAGCTATGAATAGTCATCGACTTCCGGGAAAGGGTAAAAGAACAGGACGCATTATGGAGCATATAATGCATTATAGACGTATGATCATTACCCTTCAACCGGGTTATTCTATTCTACCTCTTAGAAAGAGAAATCTAAATACTTAATAGAGCATGGTGATACATTTATACAAAACTTCTAACACGAGCACACGGAATAGAACCGTTCGACGAAATAATTTGACCTATGGACAGCATCGTTGTAGTAAAGGTCGTAATGCTAGAGGAATCATTACCGCAGGGCATAGAGGGGGAGGTCATAAGCGTCTCTACCGTAAAATCGATTTTCGACGGAATCAAAAAAACATATATGGTAAAATCATAACCAAAGAATATGACCCGAATCGAAATGCATCTATTTGTCTCATACACTATGGGGATGGTGAGAAGAGATATATTTTACATGCCAAAGGGACTGAAATTGGAAATACCATAGTTTCTGGTACAGGAGTTCCTATAAAAATAGGAAATGCTCTACCTTTGACCGATATGCCCTTAGGCACGTCCATACATAACATAGAAATCACGCTTGGAAAGGGTGGACAATTAGTTAGAGCAGCAGGTACTCTAGCGAAACTAATTGCAAAAGAGGGGAAATCTGCCACATTAAAATTACCTTCTGGAGAAGTCCGCTTGATATCTCAAAACTGCTCAGCAACGGTCGGACAAGTAGGGAATCTTGGGATGAACCAGAAAAGTTTAGGTAGAGCTGGATCTAAACGTTGGCTAGGTAAACGTCCTGTAGTAAGAGGAGTGGTTATGAACCCTGTAGACCATCCCCATGGGGGTGGTACCGGGAAGGCCTCAATAGGTAGAAACAAACCCACAACTCCTTGGGGTTATCCTGCACTTGGAAGACGAAGTAGAAAAAAGAAGAAATATAGTAATAATTTGATTCTTCGTCGCCGTCGTAAATAGGAGAGAAATTCCATTTCTCTCTTTGTCTTTAAAAAAGAAAAAAGGAGGAAGCTGTGACACGATCAAAAAAAAAAAATCCTTTTGTAGCTATTCATTTATTAAGAAAAATTGATAAGCTTAAAACAAAAGAAGAAAAAGAAATAATAAAAACTTGGTCCCGAGCATCTACCATTATACCCGCAATGATCGGCCATACTATTGCTATCCATAATGGAAAAGAACATTTACCCATTTATATAACAGATGGTATGGTAGGTCACAAATTGGGAGAATTTGCACCTACTTCAAATTTCCAAAAACATTCGACAGTCGATAAGCGATCTCGTCGTTAATACAAAATATAGATACTTATCATTCATTAATAGGAGACGACCTTTATGCTAAAGAAAAGAAAAACAAAAGAAGTACAGGCTTTAGGACATATATCGATGTCCGCTCATAAAGCGCGAAGAGTAATTGATCAAATTCGCGGACGTTCTTACGAAGAAACACTTATGATACTAGACGTCATGCCTTATCAAGCATCTTGTCCGATTTTAAAAATCGTTTTTTATGCCGGAGCAAATGCTAGTTACACTATGGGTTCGAATAAAACTAATTTAATAATTAGTAAAGCCGAAGTCAACGAGGGTACTGCCGTGAAGAAATTTAAACCTCGAGCTAGAGGACGTAGTTATCCGATAAAAAGACCTACTTGTCATATAAGTATTGTAGTGAAAGATATATCTTTAGATGAATATATAGAGACTATCACACGGTTAAAAAAACCTAGATGGAAAAATAAGGATACAAATAGGATATATCATAATATGGATAGTAGTGGGGGAGTATGGGACAAAAAATAAATCCACTTGGTTTCAGACTGGGTACAACGCAAGATCATCATTCCCTTTGGTTTGCACAACCAAAAAACTATTCCGAAGGTCTAGAAGAAGATCAAAAAATACGAGATTCTATTAAAAATTATGTACAAAAAAATAGACAAAAGAATGTACAAAAAAATAGAAGAATCGACTCTGACCTATCGGGAATTGCACGTATAGAGATTCAAAAAACAATCGAGCGAATCAAGGTCCGAATCTATCTGGCATTCCCAATAGTATTAAAAGAAAGTTCAATGGCAGCATTTCTACAAAAAGAATTGCATTGTGTAAATCGAAAACTCACCGTTGCTACTACAAGAATTGAAGAACCTTATGGAAACCCTATTATTCTTGCACAATATATAGCCGGACAATTAAAAGAAAGAGTTCCGTTTCGAAAAGCAATGAGAGAGGCTGTTGAAAAAACGAAAAAAGCAAAGATAAAAGGAATTCGAGTACAAATTGCAGGGCGGCTCGGTGGAAAAGACATTGCACGTGTTGAGTGGATCAGAAAGGGTCGGGTTCCCCTACAAACCATTCGAGCTAAAATTGATTATTGTTCCTATCCAGTTCGAACTATCTATGGGGTATTAGGTATCAAAATTTGGATATTTCGAGACAAGAAATAAGAAACCTTTCCCTTGAAATAAAAAATATTATCAAAAATGAATTTTCGTAGACATTTATCCCCGATTCAATCGGGGGATCAAATTTCTTATACAAAGCTGATTCTTATTCTTCAATTTATTAGTCAACAAGTAAAAATATTATTTATTTAGACGAGCATTGACCTTAAAACAACAACGATTAATTACTATCTCAAAGAGAACCAAAACAACCGGGACCTATCGTATTGATGGCTTATAGATTATCATCTTATATTCGTTATAAACAATGGTAAATAATAAGCGCTTGACAACTCATCATTTTTCTTCTATTTTTGAATTTTAAATTTGACTGTCTTACTTCTGTCTAATTTGGAATTATGTCAAATTTTGGAATCCAAAATTTAGCGGGATTCAATACTCTCAAATACAAAGGGGAAAGTGATCTATGATCGATTTCGTAACAACTAAATAAGAATTGTTAGTTAGTTGTACCTCCCCAAATCTTTTGCGAAATTATCCCTTTCTTTTCGAAAGAAATTAGGTTGAAGTAAGCAAATAGCAACTATGTCCCGGTTACAGGAATCTATCCACTGCATATGGAGATATGCCTTCAAGAAAGAAAGATCGTTAAGAAAGAGAGATCGTTGAAAGGATCTCGAAGACCCAGGAAAGCACGAAAGACAGAATCTTTCCGAAAATGGATTCCTAAGTGCATAACCGCATGGATAAGCTGACACTAACCCGCCAATTTGAGATAAAAAATGCGAGATTTTCCTTGAACAATTTAAACAATACAATGGAAATAACATCATTTATTTTATTATTTTTGAATTCTATCCCTCGATTGATAGGAGATCGAACTATAATTTTAGCCCCGGAGCGGATTAAAATGACACTTAAGATTCGAAAGAACGTTCTAGTTATGGCAAAAACGGCGGTCATTCTTACTCTTTATTTTCGAAATAGAAAATCTTATTATTTAAATATATTTCTACTTCCTTCTATTTTCGGCTCCTCGTTCTTGTTCTCATTCGCGGCTCCTAAGGTCAACCACTCGGACTTTTTGCTAAATTCAATTAAGAACTTAGGGTTGACTGGGAAAGTCTCTACCTCCGTAGAGAACGAAGATATCAACATATTGTACGATTTATTAAGTACAGATCTTGTAGCCTTTGTGAAACGTGCAAATTTTCAACGTAGGGATTTTGACAAGATGTACAT